AAAAGTTAAAAAATATAAGAAGTGGGAATTGGGAATAGTGTGGGAACGGGGGGAGAAGAGAAGGTGAAGCTGCTCCATGGGCTTGGCTTGAATGCCTGTTTTTGCTCAAGTCAAGAGAAAATCTTAACAGTTACGATCCGGTTGTAGTCTTATTGACATATCAAGTCAAGAAGGCGAGGCTCCTAGCAATGGGAGGAAAGGGGAGTGGGTAAGCGGGCCCCTTTCACTTGACTATTTAGGTTAGTTAGGCCCACAACGAACGAAAGACCAATGAGACACCGGTCTATATTTTTCATCATCTCCGTGTTAATTTCCCTCAAAATGATGTGGCTGCCCTTTCGGATTAGTCAGTAAATTAACCAATCCAATCAATTGGATTAAGTCGACCTATGCCTTTTCGAACAGGAAAGCCTAAGGAGCAAATAAAGCCTTAGCCCAATCCACTTGTTGCCCGCTTGCTTTCGCACCTCGCTTCCGCATCTACTTAGTTAGCATCCTAAATCAGCCTACCCCTGCTTTAAGAGGCTAGTACACAAGCTACTAAAGCTAGTAAGCTAGTATACTAGCATTTGCCCGATTGCTTTAAGAGAAGCTTTACCTCCTTTCCTGTCCAAAACTATGGAACTCATCTTCAAAGTAGATTTTCTAGATCAGAACGTGAACTCTGAGAATAGGGGTATAAAAGTTAACCACCTAGAATCGATCCATGACCGCTAAACAAAAGGAGTCCTTTACTAAGTAAGCTAGGCAACCGTCTTTACCCGCCTCAACCGATCTTAGCTCGGACATGCCAACAGCCAATACTTACTCCTTGACCTGGGACAGCTAATGAAAACTTAGAAGATTAGTAGATGAATTCCCTGGTTACTTTCTTTACAAAGCCCCGCATGAGCAAGCCAAGCTACTCACTAAGACTGCCCAAGCTACTCATGCCAAGCAGCTAACTTCGAGACAATGAGAAATGTTAAGAGTCATGAGAGATCACCATTGCTGGCAAAAGAAAGGCCGAAAGAAAGTTCGATGGGGAGCCCTGTTCTCTAACCATCCAATTGGTCATAGTCTGCCAATAGGGCTAAATAAAAAGCACCTAAGGATTTTCTGCCATAGTCCTTCATTAAGTTACATAGTTGTTTTAACATTAGGAGTCTCTTTAGGCAGTCCCGTGAAAGAAGTTCTCCCTCAAGGGGAGTTATTATTCTTTCATAAGAAAGCCCCATTATTAGTAAGGCGGTCCAGTAAAATTGAGTACCTTAACCCTCCTTGTTTGTCACTTAAAAGGTAAGAATAGGCATACTGTTAGCAAGAAAAGAAGGAGCTCTTGTTTTTATAGAAGAAGCAGCTAGTTCATCGGCATCTGTTGTCGTTGAATGAATAAGCGATGTTATTGCTCTTGTTGGCAGTTAGTTGAAAAGCCAGGAGTGAAGCAGTCTAGTTCTTATCCTTGTCATTCCTATCCTAATGCCTTTGCTTCCGCCTTCCCTTCTTAATCTCTTTCATTTCATGTCGATCCAGCCGAGGCGAGGGAATAGGTGAATACAGTAGATCCATACGAGGGACGTTCAATATCTTACTCGCGCTCGTACTCGAGGAGGTAATAGTTTCTCTAGGAGGGCTAAGGATAATTCCATTGTAGATTAAAAAAGATAATAGGTGGATTTCTTCCCTTATATCATTTTATTTTATCTCTAGGCTGTAGCATTTGAAAGCCTTTACATCAGTCCCAGGCTCTTTTACTATTAAGATGACTTCGCCCCCGGAGTTGTATTTTAAACAAATGAGAGCAGGCTCTTCGCATCTTTTTATAGCTAGCAAGTGAAGTCAGTGAGCAGGCTTAGGAAAGTAGAGAGCAAGGAAAAGCATCCAACCAATCCAGTTTCACCAATCCTGTTAGGCTGTTTTGGAAAGCCAGCGAGCTTTAGGGCAAGGAAGTGAAATTGTTGATGCGGAGAATGCCCTCTTTCTCTTTAAAGAATCAAGAGTTTATTTACCACGTGCACAGAATCGAATGCTAGTTCGTACCCAAGGGATTAGATATTCCTAGATGGGCTTGTTCTTGAATGCGCAGGGTTTTGTACTAATAAGACTGCTGCCATTCCATTCAGGTAATGCAATTGTGAATACCCGATCAATAGCAATAGTGCTGTGGCACTTCTTAATTACTTTCCTGTTGAGCATAACTTCTGGAGGATTTGATATGGATGTCACTTGCTCTAGAATCATCAGTTTCCTAATCGAATAGGATAGAAATTCCCGGTGCAGGCCAACTCGGAATAGAAAGAGCCCTTTCCTTTAGTAGGACGAGGTCAAATGGCAGGATTGAGATTGGATTTAGAAATGGGAAGACCGAATGGAAAATAAAAGGATTGGAAGACGTACAATGCCAGCGCCTTTATTGCAGAAAAGAAAGAAGAATGCTTGGGTTGTATTTCCCTAAATAGTGACATATATAGAAGTTGTATTTTTGTAGCGGTTGATAGTGAAAAGTGACCTGACCCACCTTCTGACGTAGCGCTTTCAGCACAAGCTAGTCAATCAGTGAGGCCACCATGCCCACAACTTAAGCCCTCAACCTACGATTGATGAACCGTGCGTGATAGAATCTCTGAGGAATCCATTACCGAATCCTACGGTTTCAGTTTCGCACCTGTATGTAACCTTTGCTCTTAAGGAAAGACTGCTTTTGATCAGGCCCCACCTCAAGGCTTAATCAAGGCGCGTTAAAGGCTCTTTTTTCGTTTTTATTTTTATCAAGTGAGTTTCGCTTAGCCTCTCATGACCCTTCCTTAGGAACGGACCCGGTGCAGTGCCTTCTCTTCAATTTCAATTGAAGTCAGTTCTCCTTCATTTGTATTTGCTGGAATTGAATTCAAGCTCGGCTGAATACTTTTGGTTTTGTTTTTGCCCGTCAGTCATAATTATGTATGGTCTGATGCTTTTGACTTTATTTTATTAACGTCTTGCTGCGGTATCATAATCATAATATAGAAAGCTCTCGCCTTGTAAGTGGTAGAAATTAAGGACTTCATGTCCGGAAAGAATCAAGACTTTAAATAAACCTGAGATCCTTCTATTTTCTATTCGGGAACTGAAGGTGGCTAAGTCAAGGCGCCTTATCTTTCTAATCAGGTAGGTTTGAGCAAAGGCCATAGCTATTATAATCATTGCCAGCAAGACCGCCGTTGACAAATCCGCCTTAGCCTCAGGTAGTTGATACTTTCAGGGGGAGCAGGCTCATCATTTCCACAAAAGTCGTGTAACTCTTAGTAATGGCTTCCATCTCAAAAAAAGATTTTTAATTGAATTTTTATATAAATGGATCATTCTCAATTGGCAGAAGGCCTTTCCACCGGCTCTCCACCTGCTACCAGGAAAGAAGATCAACCTACTGAGCTTTCTTTCAGGGCAATGAGGTTGCTTTAGTGTACCTTGTACTAGCTTACTTTATTTCTAAGGGTTAATATTCATTTGGTGATTAGCTCAAATGCCAATTATAAAGTCATCCCAGAATCCAGTAAGAAGGGAAAGAGATTGCCGGGCGATCGGAGTAAGAATACCGTAACAATCTTTAAGGAAGTAGTTCCGCCTTCCGGGCCTACTTCCTTGAGTGAGTTTGTCTTCTCACTCGGTATTCAGCGATTACCACGATCTAACAGATCAACCAATTCACTAGGTGCGGCTCTTCCTCGTCAAGCCAGTGCATGAACATCTAGGTAGCTTGCTGACTCTTGCGGCTCCGGTTGTTGCGGTATGGAGGGACGGGGATTTAGTGAACTAAGGCAGCTCCGAGTTTATTCTTACTAGGCGAGACTTCCTTGTTGAAGAAATTGTTTTATAGCTGCTTCTGGGCAAAAAGCCTTAGGGTTGGTCTTTTTCTTGTGTTAGAAGCTCTTCTTTCGTTGTCTTTGATGTTCTAGTTGCAGTTTCTCATAGATTGCCTGTGTCCGGGGTTGCTAATTCTTTTCTCAGGGGGATAACCATCTTAATTAATAGAATCAGTCCTACTTCCTTGTAGGGGGCGTAGTCATTGTTCTTAGTTCTCTGTAAGTTGATTGCTGCCCGGAATTCGTGATCCTGGGTTGAGGAGCACTCGCGTTTAAGACTCCTGTTTAGTATTCGCTATCATTGTTGTTTATTCTTAAATGTCCAAAGAAGCTTCATGGTCTGGGGCCGGGTGTGATTACAGAATCCTAGATGCGGAACTTGCCAGGTAGTCCCCTCTATTCTATGTGGGGGTAATTTTGCTATTAAGCCAAGGACAAGCACTCGGGCAAATCTCTTAGCAGAAGGGGGATGCCCTTTAATTAAGCAAAGAACACACCGAAGCTAGACAGATTGGAAAAGCCCCTTTACGTAAGGACCTATGTAGAAGCTCATTCCAGACAAAGGAAATCTCTGACACAGATTTAGGCTTCTCCGATTGAGGAAACTCCGACAATGACTTTTTTAGTAGCTGCGATCAGGCACACTTCTTACTTCTCCATCAAAAAGAAATTCCTGTAATAGTGGATGCTGCTAGATCAACTGCTGCTGGAAACCTTTGCCTTCGGCTCCATACTGATCAGGCCGGCCGGCCATGAAGGGACATCACGACTATATCCTTTCTGGTAATTAATACCGGGCTGTATATGATCCTGATCAGTGATCAGTATATTTTTTTATTCCGGATCCTTATGTGCTTTTTTTGTTATACTAGCGGCGGCAGATCTATTAGTAAACAGGAGGCTGCTATCGCGCAGTGTTCCTTCTTCTTTAGGAAAGAAGAAGAGTATTCCATATCAGCAGCTATCATGCTTCCTAACAGTCGAGTGACTACTTTCCTCTCCCTATCGGTCGAGTACTTCCTTACTAGCGTCCTCTCAGAACGGATTCTAGCACAAGACCCGACTCTGTGCATTCATGTGCAATTTACTTACTTTCACCGACATCTGGCATATTAGAGAGAAAGCCAAAGCCCTTTTCCCGGCTATTCCACGTTTGGTGTCGTTTCAATCTTTGGACTCTTGGTTTGAAGCCTCTAAATAAAAGATAGCCATTATGCTATTCTAGATGCTCGTAGCTCGGGCTTATTCCACGACGAGTTGAGTAAACAAATCAAAAAGCTTTCTCTCATTCGGGGAAGCATCCTTTTTTGAATCTCTTCATACTGGCCATCGTCTCGTATTGCATATTTCCTATTGCTTTGCTTTGGCATCAAGCTCTTCATCCAAGCAATAGAGGTTTTGTTTTGGAACTATGCTAATGGAGGAAGAAAGAGCTCTTTTGAGGGGGAAAGTGAAAGAAATTTCTAATAAAGAATATGCTTTCTATATACCGAAGCTCTTAAACTAAGTCACGTAGGGTGATAGCCGAGACCCAAAGATCTCCTCTCCTATTTTGATGCTTAAAGAGAGGCAGGCAAGGGGCCTAGCGAGCAGTCTAGCTAGATCCGAGCTACTCATACGCAGTCTGAGTTCCCGCTCTTGGTGCAATAAAAGCTGTTCGGGCTCTATCACTTCAGGCAGTGAGCTTGCTTTGCCAAAGAATATGTCTTACGTGGTTACTCCGATTAAACTGAAGGTGCGAAGCCTGATTGACCTAATTAATATAATATTGCCATATTGCCCTTTCTCAAGATTCGACAGTTGTGATTCCGCTTTCATGTCTTGGATTGAAATCCTGCCTTTCCCCATGGACAAGAAGTTGCTTGTCCGATTCTATACACCGGAGTCAAGGGATTCGAGCGCACCTAGCTAGCACCTGCGCATACGTGCTCCTTTACTGCCTACACCTAGGCTCACGAAAGACAAAGCCACTCACACGAATCCATGGACTTTTACTGCTGGCTTTGAGCTTTCTTGCTTGCTATGCGCCAGCTAGCGGAATACTTTACCGAATGCGCCAACTAACCTCTGGTGCCAATATAGTAAAATAAGGCGAGTAAGCGAACGTACCGGATAGGATTGACCTCTTGCCTTTACCACTAAAGGCCTATTATTTATTTGATTGGAGACTTTCCATTAGAGAGTTTCTGGGCTGGTCTATGATATAAATGAATAAAATTCATTCTCTCTGCCAACTCCATTGAGGGGTTTAGGCATACTTTTCTCAAGCCTGATGCCATGTGTTCTGCAATAATCTTCAAACGGACCCCTGTATTCACCACCATTATCTGCCCGAATGCACTTTTGCTGCCTTCTCAAGCATTGGATTCCGAAACCTGATCCCCTTGGCCCAGCAACCACACGATGGAAGAAAGGTTTTATGAAAGATTGATATATGTTAATATCTTCCTGTTAGCACGTCCCATTCCTAACTGCATAAGAAATCAAACTCGAAACAAAGACTGTGGCGGTCTTTCAGAACCTGCTTTGCTTGTCCACTAGCCAGTAAGTGCTTGGCCCTGGGCATTATTGATTAAGTGAGAGAGGACTCCCACTTGCAGTCTATTTACCGTTTCAGTCAGCTGCTGAATCGTGGCTCTCAGAGCTTCTGTCTGGGCTTGCGAGGACTGAAGCAATAAATTACATATTTGCTTGTTTTCCATTTCAATTCTCTGTATTTTGTTAGCTAGGAACTCACACTCTTTCTTCCTCTGTCTGCTTTTACCCATAAACTTGGGAAAGAGCTTTCTCTTAACCTGGCCTACGGCCTAGCATTCAGCTAATAGAAGATAACGATTCATTCCCTTTATCTTTATTATCGCTACCCTAAAGGTGGTTTAGAAGCTATAAGATCTCACTCTCTATCGAAATCTCAATCAGCTCATAGGGAAAGGAAAGCCTATCGAAAAGGCTAACTCTCTCTAATTCTTAGCCTTCGGCTTCTTCTCGAAGAGAAGATATGTAGGTAGCTTCCGAATCTCTTTCTCTTTGGGCTTTTGCCAGAGCTAATCCAACTCTGTCTGCTCTAAAGCATCCAGGCCGTAAGCCAAGCATTGAATTCTTACCCCTTGGGTAATCCAACTCTAAACCTAAAAGAAGGCATGGCTGCTTAGCTATGAAAATAGATCTAGCCAAGGCTTATGATCGGGTGGACTGGCGTTTTTCTCCAGCAAAATCTCCTAGATTTTTGGTTTCCTAGTCGGGTGGTTACTCTAATCATGTCTTGCGTGACTCAGGCTTCTCTATCAGTAGTCTGGAATGGAACCCAGCGTTCTCTCCAAACGTGGTCTCCGTCAGGGTTATCCTCTCTCCCCCTATTATCTCTTTTTCCTTTGTATGGAAAAAACTTTCTTTGTTCATTGATAGTAAAGTAGCTTCTCGAGAATGGGCTCCATTACCAGTCGCTAGGATGGCCCGTCTATTTCCCACCTCTTGTTTGCGGATGATGTGTTACTTTTCTCTCATGCTGCGTTTAATCAGGATACTATGAACCAATTTTGTGCTTGTTCTGGTATGCTCGTTAGAGTCTATCTGTCCCCTTGCACGAGACACCTTCTTAGGGAAGCTAAGGATATCTATCATTAGTTCATCAGAAGCCATCATTTTCCATGGCCAAAACACAAACACACAGAAGTGCCTCTGAGGTACCTAAGAATCCATTTTACAGCATCCCAGTGCCAAAAGAAATTGGCTTAAAACTCCGACAGACCTGTGTAAGCTGCGAGCAGAGCAAGCGGTATTACTTTGAAGCCCCTTTTTTTTTTTAAGCTGAACCCGCATTTCTCTAATCGAAAGTAAAGATGGCCCTTCTGCGCTACGTGTCTACCCAGTTGAGTCATTTGTTTATCCATTACTCTCAGTGTTGGTAAGGCTTCCCCGCTTATTTAGTTTTAGTGAAGCCTCACTTGATCTCGTCTTTATTCTCCGACTCGAACTCTAGAACGGCTAGACACATTCACGTTCAATTGATCCTTTTCTGGTTTAAGCTTTAAGGATGGCTTAAGAAATGCCTGTAAATGGATCCAGTACCTTCCTCCACCAGAGGATACGAAACAGCTCTTTTACACAGATCTTACCGGTTTTTCATATAGGGTTAGCCTTCTTCTCAAAGACTGAGTCGGATAATGAAGAAGGTAATTCTAAGAATTCTTTTCTTCTTTTATTTAGCAGCCCGCTTTTAGTCTTTGTTTCGTTTGTAGTTTCGAGCTATCCTTCACCGATTACTTCGGCTTAAGCCCACCCCCACTAAGGGTTACATGCCATCGGTACAACCCGGCCTAGATATCCGTTCCTGTCTCTCCAACTAGCAGTGGGAACGGAACTTAAAACAAAGCCTACTTTGCTAATTATCCCAACAGTGGATTCCGTGCATGAATGTGAAGCCTTTCTCTTATTAATGGAATTGGCTCTTTCCTGTACTACCCCTCACCCCAAGCCATCTCTGTTTATACTTTGCTCTGGAGGTATATCTTTATTCTTTTTTCCAACAGCAGTTCTATAGCAGCGGGCAGGATTTACGCTATGCCTTTACAAAAAGCACCAACATCGGTGACTAGTAGAGTAGGGATTCCGCCAGTTCAGGCATCCTCCTAATCATCAGATAGGGAAGCCGGGATCCTATACTGAATTCCCAGAAGTGACTTCACTCGCCTTTCTTTCCCTTTTGTATCTAGTTGAAAGGCTAGCCTTGCTCAGCGGCTCTCTTTCTCACATTCTACTAACCGACTCGGAGGTATTATGGATTCTCTTCAAATCAAATTGATATTGTAAGGCTATAAGGAAGGGAAAGTCCTAACACCGCTAATGCGGCATCCACAGGATATGCATTCATTTACCTTTTACCTTTCAATTCCTTTTCAAGGAGGACGCTCTCCCCCTTTTTGAACATCCACTTCCTAAGGTTATTTATTAAATAAAGAAGTCTTCTTTCATACCTTTTGATCATCCTTTCCTTATTCTATTTCTCCCTCGCCAAGTGTTTCATGCATACCTTGAGAAGATCTAAACAGCTAGTGGACTCATTCGCTGGCCCACTTCGATATCTATATGTCTTTCGATTCATGTATATGCTCTTTTTTAGAGTTTAGAGAGATTTTGCTATTAGGCATTCTGCGCGAACCAATCCCAACCCCGGCTAACCTTATTTAAATAACTACCTCGTGTAAATTCCTATAATTTATCCCATGTCTGGGAAGCGGCAACAAAGGAAGAAAAAAGGGGATAGGCGGACGGAGGTAAAACGGCTTACTTTCATTTCATTCCAATAAGGCCTGCGACCTAATCTAAATCATAATCTGTATCTTACTCTCCAATTGGGGTCGGCCACTCATCTGGAGTATGTCACCAGGTCTGGCTGATGAAAGATGTAGTTTTTATGACTCTTTTTCTTAAGCCAAAGAGGACCTTAGCTCTCTCTCATCTCTCTAAAGGCTCGGCTAGTAGAATCTCGAGGCTTTATTTCGTCATATAAATCTATAAATAAGCGTCGACGCTTTAGGTCCAATTTAGGCTGCTTAGCTCAATGCGCTATCCAGAATTCGAATCATTGGAATTCGCTTTGCTTGCTATTATAAATATATTTATTCCCCGGCCTGTACGTTTCGCGCTTGATTTGCGAGGGAAAGCCGGTCATTTTGAATCTGATATTTCGATATCAACTGCCCAGTCCTCTGTTGGTAACGATCTACGGTCAAGGGTGAGGTGAATCTGGATCGGTCTTTTCTTCTTTGCTCTGTAGCAAAAGGTCAAAGCAAGTACAACTTTTGAATAATTCCATACCATAAAAAAGCTTCTCACCCTCTTAGCTATGACTCTCTTAGGTACCTAGTCTCCACGAATCCTATGTTAGCCAATTGCCTAAGATTTGTCAATAGTAAGACATTAGGAAATACAACCAAGTTCCCTACGATAACCAAAAAGAGTTCCTTCCTCTAATCAATCCACCGGTTAATTTTCTGATTGATCTAAACCAAAGACTTGATTCAGAGTTGGGACTTGCATGAATTAAGGTTTTTATTCCGCTCCCCGAACTAACTTTCGTTAGAAAGCGCTATAGGCTTCAAACAAAGATATAGATATTGCTACGGGCATCAGCGGTGAACGCCCTTCGTACTCTACGGGACGGAAATCCAACCAAACGAATAAAGGAATAAGAATCGGGGAAAAGTAAGTATCAGCTCTTTTCGAACAGGAAGGCCACAGCACAAGGTCTTCATGAGTTAAGTGTGCCCGCTTTGGGAGCTAGATCAAAGACATGGGCCGTGTAGGTGGGAAGACCATGACATAGTTTCTATAATAATAGTAGGAGGAAGAATCAAGAGTTAGAAGATACCACTCACAGGTCGTAGCCAAATCCTAATTTACATGGAATTCTCTAAACAGTCGTAAGTCCGGTCTTTAGCCTTTCGGAATCGAAGGGGCTATAGGTTTTCCTTCGTACATGAAGGCCTTCTTCTTACAACAGACGGTTCGATCAAAGAGTGCAGCTGGCTAAGCCGCATCTTCTGCTTTAGCTTTAGCGGGAGTGCTTGAAAGTGACTGTCTTCACTTAGTCCAAAGAGAGGGACAAATCGTCTTCCGTCACTAGCCATTGCTCTAGATGCTATCGTCTCGAAGAGTAAGACTCATATGCCGATCTTCATGCCATCTTCATTACTAGCTCTGACGACTAGTCCTATGCTAATAAAATACCTGGAAACAACCCCCTTCTCTTCCTCAACAGGGCATTCGTCGTAAGCCCTTTCCTTTTCATATGCTGCTTATCCGGGCTTGGTGGTAAGGGAATGGGTTAAGCCAGCTCGTGCCTCTCGGTCTTCTTGTGTTTAGTGACCCGAGTGAGAAGCTGTTCTTTCTAGAGCCTTTAGCTCGGCAGTAGAATTAGCTTAGCAGTTAGCAGTGGGAAGATTCTATAGAGAAGCCTTAGGCCAATTGGACTGAATGTGGTATGGCAGCAGTAGCAAGGGGGCCACATTCATTAGTAAGGCAAGCTGTAACTGTTGCTAAGGATGCAGCTAAGGAAGCGAAAGTATCTACTACTGCTTATGGAGTGATGTTCTGTGGTTGCTTTATGTGTAAAGTAAAAGAAAAGGTTAGGCCATGAAGTCCAGTTAGTAAGGAGGTCCTTTTTCCTGTGGAAGGAGTTCTTTAATTTGCTTTAGGGAGCGTGCAGCGTTTATAAGCTACTTAACCGGTAAATACGTTGTAGCGATAAACTACTATTCTAACACCCTGAAATCAATATAGATCAGAGCAGATAGTGAAAGTGAATCTGTTGTAGAAAACGGCGACTACCCGAGCTAATGATAGAGGCAAGAACACTTTCCGGCCAGGCCTTACTATAACCAACCTCACAGATCCCACTCAATCTTTTACACCGATGTATCGTACTCTCTCGACCAGGTCATCATAAGAAAATACTGCGAAATCTTTCCGAAGTGAGATAAGGAGGGAAGGCGCGCTACAACTAACATAACAGCCAGCTGAAAAACGCTAGCTAGCTAGGCTAGCGCGCAATGGCTTTCTCTGATAGGGGCTCGCTTCTTCAAGCTCCGCCCAACCTATACAAGGTGCTGCTCGCTTTCTCTCAGCCACCAGTGGCTTATGTAGTGGTCGGCATTCCTACGTGCTCCTCTTTTCTTTGCCCCCTACTTAAGAATCCAAAGGTGACCTTTGGCTGTTGTCTTGACGCTTTGGTTACGAAGGTTACCGGGGTCTAGGTTTATGGATGGATTTAGTCAGCGAAAGTCCCTCAAACTCAATCAATATCAACAACATGTCGTGACCGGTTAGGCTTGGTTGATTTTGTCAGAAAAGAAAGTAGGTTTCGGGGGTTCATTGATTAGTACACCTCCGGTGCTGGTAAGGTCGGGACCGTGGTCGTCCGTCTCCGGTTTGCCGGCCGATAAGATCTCTGAGATTGACCAGCCAGCTGGGTTGGTTTGGCTATTCCTTTCTATTGAAAAGAAGTCAGCTGTCTGCGCGAGTCACCTTCTTCTAGGCTCCGCTGGACGACACGGCATTCTCGTTTAAATATAGGCCGGCCGTACTTGTGATGGTTCCCAAAGATCCAATATGACCACTTAGGTCTACGTTGCCGCGATATTGTTCTATGGAAGCGGGCGGGCTGTTAGAAGTTCGGCCCGGTTTTTTTTGGTGTCGTAGGGGAGGGATTGACCTTTTTAACGCATATTCAGTCGTACCGGCATGGCCCCACTGATTTGTTTTCGATCGGAGCATCAAGCAGCGCAACCCGGTTCTACTTGACTAAGCCCCGTGCTCGTCCAAGGAGGGAGTTTGCTTTACCCAACTCCCTTTTTGATAACAAGGCAGAAACCCCCGACCCGACATTCATTAGTTTCGAATGAAGAGTGCCCCAGCAAGCACCTACTCCTATAAAAATGAAAAGCGTGACTTTACTAAACAAGCAAGAAAAGCTCTTGACTAATAACATAGAAAGGGCTTTTCTCGCTTGTTGCTTTCTTCGCATGCTTGAGCGCATTAATAGAATACATATATATTAAGGCTTTACTTGAATTTTCAATAAGGTAGGTTTCTTACTTAGTGCTTGTGCTAAGGAACGAAGTGCTCGACCGGAAGGGAGAGGTTCGTAAGAACTCGGCCGAAAGGTCGAGGGTTGAAGACGCTCGACCAAACAAGCAACGGCTGACGAGATAGGGGCGCGCGTTAGCGAAAGCCCCCTACTATAGTATAGATAGGCTAACGCGCATCCGTTTTCTTGCTGGGAGAGGACTGAAAGGGCTCTTTTCGTATTATGAAAAGGAGCAACGGCTTTCGCGCAGCTCAATCCCTTGCTTTGTTCTATAGTAAGGGGCCTTTTCAATAAGGCTCGCGTAGGGGCGCTCACGTTTTTTGGCTTACCTAAAATCGAAGATTTAAAAGTTGGTAAAGACCCACCCCTTGTTTCAGTCAGAATGAGTCCCCGGGACCCCGGGACATTGGCTTCCGCCAACAGTGGACTATTAAGGATCGCATCCCGCGCATATTCTACATTATAGCCTGCAACTGATTCAGCTTCCGCTTCTGGGAGATCAAACGGAGCTCGATTAGTTTCTGCTAGACGAGAAATGAAGAACATAACCAATACAGGGAACAAGGGAATACCGGACCATATCTGCTTTTGCGCCATGACAATCTCACTCGAATTACGGGGACCTACACATATTAGTACAGTATACCGGGGTCCCCGGCCAGAACCACACGTGCAAGTTTCCCTGCATGTGGCTCGTCCGCGCTTTCCGAGGCGCTGCCTGTGACTCAGCATGGGAGAAGGGGGCGTCACACTTTCGTGTTTAGAGCATTGTCCGAGTGAATAGGCAGCGCCTACCAAGCAAAGCTTTCTTGAAGAGGCTGGGCTGGTTCCTTTTCGGCGCCCGCATTTTATTTAGATGTTGGGGCAAGGCAAGCCCCAGGAAAGTATAGGTTGGCTCCCAGCTCCATCTCGGCCGGCATCCTGCTCTCGCGGGGGTGGGGTCCTGGAGCGAACTACTCATTGCTGTCTTGCCCCAACCCAAGGCCGTTAAGGTTGGTGAGGAGCATTGTTTTGAGGGAGGGAAAGCGTGGTTGACAAGCCACTTCGAGGAAGCGACTGGACTGGAGTGCTTTCATCAAATGATGCATATGGGCTGAGCCATTCCCATCCCAAGTGGTGGCCCGATTCGGCCTGGCCTGGTCGGGAAGAGATTCACATAGAGACTTTAGCTATCCGGGAATATCTTTCTATGTTAGCTAGCGGGGGCGGGCTTTCCTATGATAGTCCCGCTGCGGCCTCTGACCGTCCGTCACGTCTCATCTTGATTTTGCTATACTTGTATGTAGCCAGCCATGTTAGCTTCACATGAGAGCCCTTTTTTTAAAGGCTAAAAAGGCACTCATCAGTCAGCTCGGCCCCTTTCCTATTCAGCTTTGCCGCCTATTAAGATAATATAATAGGTCCCGTTCAAGCGGCCCGCCTTTATTCATCTATACCAGCTGTCACGCACGACCCAATAGGAACGATTTCAGCGCCCCTCTCTAGATAAGAAGCAGAACGCGCCATCACCTACAGCCCTTTCCTCTGCCGGGGACTTCCACGAAATGAAAACGGGCGGCATCGTCGTATGCTCGACATTGGTTGCCCTGGTTTATATCCCGGAGTACTCCTATGGCCGATCTGTCACCCAACCTACTTAAACAACCTAAAGGCTTGGCCCCGTCCCGTTTGGAGAATGACCCTTATGGCATGGCTTAGTCAGTTATTCTCGCAGTTCAGATAAGATTCGGACCGCCACTTCTCTGAAAGCATGGTTCTTGCCTTCCTCTTTCCTCCCTCCTTTGAGCTCGTCCATTCGTTAGGTGATCCCTTGCTCTCACGTTCGAGTGTTTGCTCGTCGTTTAGGCCGGTGAGTGAGATTTCTGCTCATTGCAGTCACCTCCGGGGTTCTTCGCACCTGGATAGTACCAGGACCCTTGTGCCCCGGCCCTTGATCAGATAAAGCCGCCCGCCCTATGACCCAAAACAAAAAATGAGCCTTGCGACGAGACGCGGACATTCCCCATGCTGCGGTTCCCTCCGGTCCGTTCCCGGGTTGGGTTAGGGGAACATCCGAGCGATTGCCTTCGCGGATCCAAACGCGCTCACAAGGCGCACAATAAGAATAAGACCAATAGAGACTTCATAAGAGACCATTTGAGCTGCAGATCGTAATGCTCCTAGAAAGGCATATTTCGAATATAGAGGAGTGAAAGTTCCCAACAATCAACGAGTTGATCATACCCTTCTTTGAACCGTACGAGCACGTCCTCTGTCACCCCCCCACCGCGCTTACGGCTCTATACCCCAACCCAACTTGCTCTTGCCCCCGGTCCTCCCTTTCTATTCCTCGGCAAGCGGACCGTGAGCGGTCTAAACTTCGACCCTTATTTCTTCTCGCTGCGCACCTCGCCCCACAGTTTTAAATATTCTTCTTGGGCCTGGATTTGTTGATCAAGGAACGTTGGAACTTCGACGGCTTTCGCCCGCCTTTCAGCTGCGAGCTCGGCCGCCTGAATTTTCTGAATAAAAGGTGCCATTTGGGCATCAAGCTCCTCCCGTAGTCGAGCACGTTCGTTGTCACGAACCCGATCTATTTCTCGGACTTGCTCTAACCGGCTGTCGACTTCGTCAAAAAACGTCTTGAGGCGCGCTAATATTTGTTGTCTGGCCTCAAGATCTTCTATGGATTCGACCCGGGATTCACTCAAGCGGCGAATCTCCCTCTCCACTTGATCGAGCTCCGCGACAAGGTCGGAGAGCTCGTCCCAGGAGCCAGGGGGAAGGGTGAGATCGATATGCCCCCGGCGCAGCGAGGGACCGGCGCCGCTTCCACCCTCCCCTCCGGATGGGGCCATCATCATGCTGAAGCTCTCCCCCAGGCCCAAAACCAGACCAAGAAGGAGAATCAAGAGACCGCCCCATTCCCAAGCAAGAAGCCTAGTAAAGATGAAGCAGAACGATCTGAAAAGGACCATGGATTTGAGTTTTACCCAAATAAGACTCCAATCCAAGCCAAAGAAATCGCAAAAGGTGAATATGATCCCAAGTAATAAGACAACTGTCGAGATTCTGACCAAAAAATTAGAAAAAATCGAAATCGGATTTCCCATATGCGCCTTATTTTGACTTTTTCTCCTTTTTTCTTCCCGCTTTAATATTTGTTCTCGAAAGTCTTCGTTTCCGTGTAGAAGCAAACTCTCCAAATTTATGACCAACTTTTCCTTCAGTGATCTTACAACGAACAGGAGTTTTTCCATTGTAAATTCGTACGGAGCAATTAACGAATTCCGGCAAAATAGAAGATCTGTCTTCTTCTTCATTCTCAACAGGAATGCATCAACAAAACTGCCCTTCCATATAGATCGTCGTGGCATGAACTCAGAATTTCTTCGCTTCGATTCCGCCCCTACTTCTATTAGAGCTAGCTTCTCCTCCTCCTCCTTCTCCTCCTTCATCGTCGTTGGTCCTTTGTTCTTCGCTTTGAAAGAGACCGACTATAGATCTCTTTCTCTTACGCAGAAAGAGACCGACTATGGATCTCTTTCTCTTACGCAATTTTTTTAATTTAAGCCAAACGAAGAGTGACCACTTCCTGCTCGTACTTCCTATTCCTCTCTAGTTAGTGTACTCTCGCTACTCGTTAGCGCACTCGTGACACAGTACTCGCGCAACAGCGCTTGCCGCAGCTCGTAGCTCTGTTATTCGGAGTAACGGGATCTTGATTGCACGAGCTAGCCGATTCGGATTCTGCTTTTGAGAAGAATGAATCTCAAGTTTCATCCGGTAGGGGGCGTAGGAACGGATAGCGCTCTTAGTTAGCTTAGGAGCGGAGGTACGAGACAAAAAGGGGAGTTTCCCTCGACTAAGCAGTTTCCACTAGACCTTTGGCTAATAGTTTAGTTGTTCCCAGAGGAATTCAATCTGGGCAGCTAGAAAAGGAGAGGGGCGAAGCCTAACTCCTATGCCCGGGGATGTTCTCAATCTAGAAGGCGAGCTACAGATGGGTTTACCACCTCAAAAGAATCTGGTGCAGGAGAGGGGGCATTGGCGAGGCTACCAGGATCGGAATTGAACTTCTTCACTGAACTGAACTATCTCCTTATAGCGGAAACTGACGCATCTTTTGAAAGCAGGCCATGGAATACATCAATTGAACCTAAACACAAACTAAATAAATAGCAAACAGCGATCAAAAAGAAAACGATCGAAATTCTTACAAAGAGGAAAGGCATCGATTTCTTAAAAATTAGAGTACTATGTTTGCCCAATAAGAATAAAGTCTTCCTCAATCGAAGGAGTACCCGGTAATACTTTCTCAGCCGAGATTGTTCCAAAACTCTCTGCCCTATTATTCTAAGTAATATGCTAAACAATCTAGAGTTCATCTTAGAATTGTTAAGCTGTGCTTCCACCGGTTGATAGACCATCCCCCATCATTACCGACAACCAGACATTTCGACCTCGGCAATCCCTAGGACGGGATTTGGTACCCTAGATACACCGACGCTGTAGAATTCTTAATTTAAAAAATTATGGAATTCCCGCTTCCGCATCACCCAGAATTTACTAAACAAACTCATCCGGGGACTTAGTTTGTTTTTCACATTACTTTGTCGAGAGGTCAATTACATCGACCCTCGCATTCTTTTCGATCTTGTACCCAGTACATTGAACACCAACCCAATCTCGACAAAGAAAGAGAAGTACAAGCAAGTACATCAACTCTTCTTGCCGTAAAGGAAAAATCACCCCTTTCCTTTATAGCCCGCCAAGGAACAAGTAGCCTTCGCCACCTATTCCTGCCTGAAGGAAATGCATGAGTGAAAGACTCTTTCAGTTCGAATTCTTTCTCTACGCTCAAACCCTTTTTAAATCTTATTCAAGCTTTCTTGATGTCTTTCTATGCTACGCGGGAAGCTCTAGATTCATAGATCGGTCGTTCCAGATGTGATGTTGCAAGCCGCCGATCAGCGCAACCAATATCTGACGCGAGGCCAGTTCCTCTTTATACGATTACGATAAAGATCGAGCCGATTAGTCTGCCCTGTTGATACGCTAAAGCATAGCTGCTCGAGAACTCACGAACTAAAGATGCTACGTGACGCTTCATATGCGGATACAAGGGCCAACCCATTATGACTAATGAAGGCTCCTTCTTGCTTGATTGTTATTGCTGAATCTGCGAGTGTAAGTGTAATTGGCTGTTGCTATGGATACATCACTACCAGCTTCTTCTCTTTTAAGATACCCCTCATATGCAACCAGCTTATCATGCAACTCCTCAAAGGTGATGGGATTTTCTCGTGCACGAACCGCTGCTGCAATCTCCTTAAACTCAGGGCCCAGGCCATTGAGAGCATGAATAATGATATCGTCCTCCGCCAATGGTGCATCAATGATGGCTAACTCATCAGAGATAGCCTTTATCAGTTGCAAGTATTCTGCCACAGGTTTGGTTTCGAGCCACGGCGAGTGAGGGTGAGCCGCTCCTTAAGATCCATCACTCTTGAACGAGATCTATTTGCATAAAGTTTGCCAAGCGGCTTCATGAGATGTTTTTGCGGATGCTATAAGAGGCATGACCTATTCTGAGACTGATGCAATGATAGCATGCAGCAACAACTGATCCTGTCGAACCCAATAGGTGTAAGCAGGATTTGGTGAGACCGTCTGTCCATCCTTCACAACGGTCTTCGAAGGGCATGGCACAGAGCCATCAACAAAGCCCATCAGGTCAGGTCATAACCAAGAAGCAACGAGTGGAACTGAGCACGCCATGATGGAAAATTCATGGGCGTGAGTTTAAGAGGTAACTGGGCAGCGGCATTGATCGAAATAAGGACGCTGCTCGAAGCGAGTGAAGTAGATGTAGAGACAACCAAGGGAGCGGCAGTGTTGTCTGAAACTTCTTCAGCCATGGTGGGTGCTTGGATCTCTTGCTCGTTGGAGCGTGATTGCTCTGATACCATGTTAAACAACCACTTGCTCCAAAAGCTTAACAGAGTGTGCGCCTAAGTGATTGTGAAGTCTGATTTGGCTATGTTAGCCTTTGATTACAATAATATAAAGCGCTTATTTATTAGAATAGAACCCTTACCAGCCCTTGACATATGAATTACCTTTCATATAACTGAAAAATTGACTCATTCAAGACAGTGGATTCGCCCCTTCTAAGGGGATCCGTTGAGTCGGTGAATCCCCATGATAGCTTTAGCCGATATTTTGTCAAGTTGAGACTCCTTCCTGAAGGAAAGGAAGAAGGAAAAGCTTTCGCATGTAGTCAGTAAAATTCTCTTTACTTTACGTAAGCCTCTTAGTGCAGCTCGGCTGGAAGAGATTCTAAGCGAGGGACAGTAATGAACCGCATTCTTTCCACAACCAAGGTTCTAGAACTACTATTGGTGCTTGCTCTGGTGCTAACCATCTATCATGATTAAGATCGGCTAGTGGAACAATGGGTGAAAGCCCGATCAAGGTCGTATTGATGACAAATTTTTGATATGTCAACCCTAGTACGAGAATGTTTAGTCATTCAGATAGTGACTGGCGTTTTTTTAGCTATGATCCAACGCCTCGGAAAAATCGCCCGAGGAAAAATCCTTTGTCTCCTTCTTTTCCTCTTCCTCACATCGATAGCATAATAACCTTGCCGCACTCTTCTGGTACATCGTCTAAGGCGGAGCGAATCCTGAATTACCCGCTTTCTTGATGTGCCTTCCTCCTCCTACTTCAATATCACCTGCAGCACCCATATTTCCCCCTCCTAAATTGCAACAAGATCAGATCCCTTTCCCTTCAATCAAAACCCCGAATTTACTATCACCAGCAAATGGGGTCAACACTGGAAGCCCCATTCCTCATTTGAGCACTCCTCCTGGTCCTCCTGTTTTTACTTCGCCGGTCCGGCCTGCTGCTGTGCCTTTTCGGACTTCTCCGACAACTCCTCAGACAGTTGCTTTCTCGTCGGGTTCATGCTTGCCCGCATCTTCGCCTCCCCATTTGAAAAAATGGGGCAGTTAAGTTGCAGCACCAGGTCCTCAAATAATACAGCGTGATCCCCATCGTTTTCAAAATTGTGGAGCTTATGCAAATCTCTATTGCAAGATATTACTTTGCTCAGGCCAATGGCAGTGTGTAAATTGGCGGAAACTGAATGGAAGCGCAGGTGAATACATAGCTCCAAGCAAGGAAGATCTTCGAAATTTGCCAGAACTTTCATCACCTGTGGTTGATTACGTTCAAACTGGAAACAAGAGACCTGGTTTTATTCCAGTTTCTGATTCCAGAATGTCTGCACCTATTGTTCTTGTCATAGATGAGTGTTTAGATGAACCACACCTCCAGCATTTACAGAGCTCCTTGCATGCATTTGTTGAATCACTTCCCCCGACAACGAGAATTTTAATTATATTGTATGGCCGCACAGTATCAGTTTATGATTTTTCGGAGGAATTTATGGCATCTGCCTGGTGACAAATCACCAACTCAGGAGTCCTTGAAAGCCTTGATCTACGGAACTGACATATACTTGTCCCCAATGCATGGCATGCATCATCAGAAGTGGCACAAAAAATATTCTCATCACTGAGGCCATACAAATTGAACATTCCAGAAGCTTCTAAAGACCGGTGCCTAGGTACGGCAGTTGAAGTTGCTCTTGCTATAATTCAAGGGCCATCAGCAGAAATGTCTCGAGGGGTAGTTAAACGGGCAGGAGGTGATAGCAGAATAATTGTGTGCGCTGGTGGACCTAATACTTATGGACCTGGATCAGTCCCTCATTCTTTTAGTCTTCACTCCCCCCCTAGAGGAATGAAGTAGCTCTACTCTTAAGTATAGGGAGAGGTGAAAGCGCTCGCTTTACTAGTTACTACAGTTGTGTTCTTCCTAGGCTGGTTGAGTGCGCCTAGAGCTGTGCTGACTGAGCCGCTTCTCGCTTTACCCCCTTGTGCCCACAAGGTTAGACTGCTGCGATGCGCAATACCTGCCGATAGCAGGAAGGGCTTTCTGGTGGGTAACGTAACAAGTGCCCTTCCTCGGGAGGTTTCCGAGAACTGATGTGTACGAGCCTTGAGTCTGCTCCAACCATCCCACCCAATCCTGAGTAGGCTCACAAGTTTCATTTTACCGTGATTTTCGTCATGAATCGGATTTCCCCTCCGTCACGGACATGGAAAGAGTACCAGTTTTTATTTTTAAAAAGAGCGTATTTTTGGCCTACCTTAATTGATCACTTGACTACCAAAAAAGCCATAGCGCTGCTTCAAGGGCCGGAAGAGCGGAGTAAGCTCTCACGACGGCCTTGCTTTCGTTCGGTTCGTTCCTTGCTGACTGGCTACTGAAAGCAGATTAGATTGGTACTTTATTGCGCTAGCTTCCTTGATTGAACTTGCATGGAATGAAAGACAGCATGGAATAAGAATCTCTTGGGCACTTACCGAAGCCCCAGACGTCGAGAAAGAGTTGGCTTCCGAAGCTGCTTTTAGGAAAGTAGGGAAAGCTGGTAGTAAGGAATCAACCTACACCGCACCCTTGGCTCACTGACCTTAGAATAGGTAATCCAGTGAAAGCGGAACCCGAATCAGACTCCCCCTCCCCGACTTCCATTGAAGTAAGGGCGGGTTCTCTCCTTGCTGGATTGCTGTCTTCTGCCATTCAATGCTGTTGTCAGTTTGTTTGTTGAAGTCAGACAGACTGCTTTGACACTTCCCGTGCTCTTACAATATCTTTTATAAGAGAAAGAGACATGGAAGAGAGTTTCACCAGGTCTCCTTTTCTCTGCACTCCTGTTGCTTGCCTTACTCGGGCATTCAGCCTTAGGGCAAGCGGGTGAACTCTGATCCCGACTCAATGATAGATATCAGGTTAGAACCACCAGTCAGATAAGGGGAGAAATCCTCATCAAGCATAACGGCTTTTATCACTAAGATAAGAATGATCTCCTGTTCAGGCTAATCAATCAACTCAATCGATTAGCGTAGATGAAGAGATTGGCTCGTTGATCTTTGATTCGAGAGTCTTCCCGGCTGGCCTAACTTTTTTAACCCCTGAGGGCTAATCGTAGCTAAGCCGGAAAGACGACCTTTTGCGAAAAACCAGATATAGATAGTGTTCCGTGAGTGATCGTTGTTGTCGTGGAAGGGTTCTCTTTGAGCGAATCCTTTTTGTTCTTTATTTTTTTTTCCGGTATGCCGCTCCGCGAGCAAGGAGCGAAACGAAAGAACCAAGTGGGTTGTGGTAATGTCAGAATTTGCACCTATTTGTATCTATTTAGTGATCAGTCTGCTAGTTTCTTTGATCCCACTCGGTCTTCCTTTTCCCTTTTCTTCCAATAGTTCGACCTATCCAGAAAAATTGTCGGCCTACGAATGTGGTTTCGATCCTTTCGGTGATGCCAGAAGTCGTTTCGATATACGATTTTATCTTGTTTCAATTTTATTTATTATTCCTGATCCGGAAGTAACCTTTTCCTTTCCTTGGGCAGTACCTCCCAACAAGATTGATCCGTTTGGATCTTGGTCTATGATGGCCTTTTTATTGATTTTGACGATTGGATCTCTCTATGAATGGAAAAGGGGTGCTTCGGATCGGGAGTAATCACTAGTGATAGGGCAAAAATAGGGAGGAAGGACAAAGGAAAGAGCGATGCCTACATTAAATCAATTGATTCGTAATGGTAGAAAAGAAAAACGGCGCACGGACCGTACTCGAGCTTCGGATCAATGTCCCCAGAAGCAAGGAGTACGCCCGCGTGTTTCAACGAGAACACCGAAAAAACCTAATTCAGCTCCACGTAAGATAGCCAAAGTACGGTTGAGCAATCGACATGATATATTTGCTCACATTCCGGGCGAAGGTCATAATTCGCAGGAACATTCTATGGTGTTAATAAGAGGAGGTAGAGTGAAAGATTTGCCAGGTGTGAAATCCCATTGTATTCGAGGAGTCAAGGATTTGCTGGGAATTCCGGATCGAAGAAGAGGCAGATCAAAATATGGTGCAGAAAAACCCAAATCGATATGAATGGAGGATGCCTCTGGAACTTCTTTTTCTCGGTCAGGAGAGGTACGAAGTCACTCGACTGAAAGAAGAGGGAACAACCACAACGTT